AGGGTAGGGTCCTTTCTTTAAGATTCAGATAATAAAAGAGTTCCAAACCTTTATGCATGCACCTTCGTACAAGTGCTGCATACAAGTTCCGGCCAGGATAATTGGGAAACAAAAACCAATTGGAACCGCTCACATCACAGTAGTAGTAGCGTAAAGCCGTAAGTCGGGGGGCGGCCATAACATAAGGCTATTACTTTCACATCTCTCTCTATATATATCTACAGATATATATAGAGAGAGAGATCCGCTGCGTGAGCAACCCGACTGTGCGTTACATGTGCTCTACAGGCCGCACTCCATCTTTCTTCCCAACGAGCCCTTTTTTTTATTTGGAAGACGGGCGGTTCGAAAGGCATGGTTTTCAGTATGTCTCCAGATAGGGCCCCCCACTAGTCCGGCTAGCTAGTGAGCGGTTCTTTCGGGCGAGAAGCGGGCCGGGCCGCCCTACGGGCGGGCATCTCCCGCAACGCAAGCTGCATTGTTCGCCACCACCCGAGAAGCAAAAGATTCGAGAGTCCAGGCTGAAAATACATGCATAGATAGTGGTCTAATGACAAGGGCCGACGACGGAAGCTCGGGACGGAGCCGTATGATGCGGAAGTCTCACGTACGGTTCCCTGAGAAGGGAGTGGCTACCTACTGGAGCTTCGACCAACCACCACCGGTCAATTCCGCTTTGGGGCCACCCCTTACTCTACCATTATTATAGGGGTATGGGGTTCGAGACAAAGAAAGATCAAGGCAGCATATCAGTTTTTCCTTTATACTTTACTTGGATCTGTTTTTATGCTATTAGCTATTCTGTTGATTCTTCTCCAAACAGGGACCACCGATTTACAAATATCATTAACCACAGAATTTAGTGAGCGGCGCCAAATCTTTCTATGGATTGCTTCTTTCGCCTCTTTCGCCGTCAAAGTGCCTATGGTACCAGTTCATATTTGGTTACCCGAAGCTCATGTAGAGGCACCTACGGCAGGATCCGTCATCTTGGCAGGAATTCCTTCAAAATTGGGAACCCACGGGTTTTTAAGATTTTCAATACCCATGTTTCCCGAAGCGACACTTTGTTCCACTCCTTTCATTTATACTCCAAGCGCGATTGCTATAATATATACTTCCTTGACCACTTCAAGACAGATCGATCTTAAGAAGATCATTGCTTACTCCTCAGTAGCCCATATGAATCTGGTGACTATTGGTATGTTTAGTCGGGCGGCGGCCGTTAGGTCACCTATTTTTAGTTATGGACACACAAGGCCAAAACATGTGTGCCGGGCGTGCGACCCATCCACCTACTAGCAATGGGGGAGAAAACATAGCATGTCGCAACAAAAGCTTGATTCAAGGCGTCAGCAAAACACGTCTGTTCCAAAAACAAAAGCCCCTTAGCGCCCCGGGACGGGAGTGGGGGACACCCTACGCGCAGGCAACAGCAGCACCGGCTCTACGAAGTCAGAATCGAATCTTTCTGTTGGCTTTCCCAATTCATTCGTGAATAAGAATTCAAGGGCTAGAAGCTCTAGCTTCTAGCTGCTTCGCCTGCTTCTTATTATGGTGGGTTGGCGTGGCGGAAATGAACGAAAAGCGAGATGAACTGAACGTGCTATTTTCAAATCGATTGATAGATAGCCTGATCCGTTCTGATAGATCGAAAGAGTAGGAATGATAGAGAGGGAATCCATCAATAATAAGGGGAAATCTCCTATTTCTATCTATTGATAAGACAACTATCTATTCTTGATCCATCAGAAAGAAATCGATATGTATCTGATTTTTGGAGTCTACATCGTACGTAGAGCGCCCAAGTTTAGGCCAGCTCAGTTCTCTTATCCATCGGTCCAATGCACTGGGCTCATCTCATGGATGGAGGGAAAAGCAAAAAAAAATGTAGTTGTGTTGTTGTTGTTCGCCGCCTCGACGCATTCCCTTCTCTCCCCGGCATCGTCCCACACAGAAAGAAAGAGCGCAGAGCCCCGGCCCGACCTGTAGGTCCGCTAACGTAAAGCGAGGAGTTGAGCCTGAACTGGCGAACCGAAGTCACTTTCGGAACCATACTTCCTACAGCTAACACGTGTCCAGTCCAGCGGCGCAGCGCAAACGAGCGTAAGCTGCTATACCGAATCCCCCGCTGGCCATCGGGGACCGAGTGGTAAGGCCATGATCCGCAGGGGAACGGATCACTCATTCTTCCATTGGGGACAGGTGCACGAACGACAACTCCAAACGTCACACATCCGTCGCCTACCTACCGTTTAGGTGGCACCAGCGAGATCCAGCTAAGGTAAGGAACTTCGTGTCGCGGCTGCTCCACTCCGCCGCGGTCTCATGAACTGAACTTCGTTGCCTTCCCGCGCGCGAAGCGAATGGGCGCTGTGCTGTGGGTCAGTTTCGGGGCGGGGGGCGAAGAGAGACCATAAGAATGATTCATTTTGATCGACGAGCTTTTTTCAGCCCCAAAACTAAGAATCAATGGAATGTCTGTCTATCCATGAACATCTATTCTATCTGTATATCAAGGGGATCTCTCTATACATATAAAATAGTTTTATGGCACGATATGATCGCCTAGCCGTAGCCGCATATCCGCTGCGCTCAATATGCGGGATTTCAGTTGGATCAGATCTTTCGCTTTGACGGAAGCTTTTGGACCTAGCGAAAAGGACTTTAAGCCTTCGCGCAAGCAAGCGCGAGAGAAGCAAGCAAAGTAGAAGCTTTGCCAGAAGCAAGACGAGGAAGCAGAGCTGTCGTATAAGCGGTAGCTTCCCCCGACCTACTTTGATTCAAAAGAAAGGCGAAGGGTTTGGCAACAAGCAAACGGCTTTCTATCATAGTTGCAAGGGTTCCAAACCTTAACTACTTAAGTTAAGTACCAAAGGCTGCTTTCTTTCGGTTGGTTTCATAAATAAGGGGGCTGTTCACTACAAGCTATCAGCGCTGTCTTAGATTGAACGGCAATAAGATAAGTCGACGTTCAATCTCTAAGGCGGGTTTCCGCTGAGAACGGAATAGTGTTCGTGTCAAAAGGTGAACAACGCCCTAGCTTCTAGAGTTCGCTGCTTTTCCCAGGCCGGAGAAGGGCTTATACTGCTCGCCTTTGTTTGATATGTTCATTCAGTACCAATACAAACAAAAACTACACCAAAGTGGAAAGGCCCCTATAGAAGCTAGAAGTAGCCTCTAGTAGTCTAGTAGTCGGCCTAACCAAAGCGTCACGACAACAGAAAATGACCCTTATGAATGGAATCTTAAGTAGGGGGCTTAGCCCGCCCGCCTACCAATCAAAGAGGCTGAGAGTAAGCGTAAGCTCTTCGAGCTTCCCTTCATTCGCTTCGCGGGAGCCGCACAACACATAGCTGGAAGTCAGAGGGCCCATACTACCTGCCTAACCCCTCGCTCCGAGGGACCGTAGATCGGAAAACGCCTTATAAATAAACCACCCCATTCATCTAAAAGAGAGGGGAAGGGGCCTATGTATTTGCATGACTCCTGCAGATTTTACCCTATCTACACCCGGAGCCAATCCCCTATCGGTCCTGCCACCACGCCGCAGAACGGGAGCTCGTGTGGAACCTTTTATTTCTGGCGTAACAGCGGTGGAACGTAACAAAATATTACGGGTCGCGTAACATAAGGGCCGGAGGTACGGTAAACTCGGCCAAAATATGACACCCGAAGGGCCCGGCGTGGACGCGAGCTTCTATAAGAGAATGAGAAGCTCTCAACACAAGAAAACGCGAACCGCGCGGAGCCCCCCCGAGTTCGTTTTCTGCCGCCACTGGCCGGCCGCTGGGGAGACACAGCCCGGCCCCCTCCCGGGAAACGGGGGTGGGGGTCCAACAAGCACTTGCTGCAGAGGGGGCCCACAAGCACCCGGCCCGCCCCTTCTTCTTCAGTAAAGCCGACCTCTTTTTCGCCAGTGCTGACGCAGTGCGCACGTAGATAAGGAAAGCAAAATCCCAGCGGTCGGGGGGAGGGGAAAGGCTTGGGCTGGGCCTACCTATCCCTTTAGGACCTCATAAAGGAACGAGAGCTGTTGAGAGGTTCCATATTGCCGAGCCGAAGGGCAGCACTTCTGTACGTGATCGTAGTATGTCACGTCGTCTCGTCCCCGCTGCATTGAAGAGTACCTATGCACTATTTCCGGTTCACTGATAAGGAAGATAGAGTTGGGGTGGGGGTCTACGATGTGATACTCAAGTATGACCGGGGGAGATACATGCTAACTATGGGTAGAAAGCAGGAACCTTTATGTAAATAATTTCGGGGGGTTACAGATCTCTTATACTACCATCGATCGACAGAGCGGAACGACCAGAAAAAAAAAGTGAAGTTATAAAGCCGTATGATAGGCGGTAACTATCTTGTACGGTTCGGGGGGTAATCGGCGTACTCCGATCAGTGGGGGGGGAATCTTTGGCTCTATCGAACATACAGGGAATTGGAGGTAGCATTCCACCGATGTTAAGTCATGGACTGGTTCCTTCAGCCCTTTTTCTATGTGTTGGTGTTCTATATGACCGACATAAGACTCGACTTGTTAGATATTACGGAGGTTTAGTGAGCACCATGCCGAATCTCTCTACCATTTCCTTCTCTTCCACTTTGGCCAATATGAGTTCACCTGGTACTAGCAGCTTTATCGGGGAATTTCCCATCTCAGTAGGAGCTTTCCAAAGAAATAGCTTAGTAGCCACATTAGCAGCGCTTGGGATGATTTTAGGCGCGGCGTATTCCCTTTGGCTATATAATCGTGTGGTTTCTGGAAATTTAAAACCCGATTTCCTCCATAAATTCTCCGATCCAAATGGCAGAGAAGTTTCCATATTTATACCTTTTCTTGTTGGAGGGGCGACCGTCCGTTGAACTACCAAAGAAAAAAGGGTAAACCAATGTGATCATGACATTGTAGGTGCTTGCGATGGGGCGGATGCGACTTCCCTCAGTTGGTTTGGGTGGCATAGCCCGTTGCAGAAGTCCCCCCTTTTTTGATCCATTTCTTTAGTCTTTAGGGAGCCAAAGCTTTACTTTACTAAGAAAATAAGGCTCGCGCAGGGGCGCTCACGTTTTTTGGCTGAGCCGTATCTTGCTGGGTGGGGCCGAGAGCAAGAAAGGACGGGGGGCAACCATGCATGGTACTTCTCGACCGTGTCTCCGAGGGACAGTTGAACGAGCGACTCATGAATGCTGCCGGGTTGGACGAGCCAATAACTCGAACGCGTTCGGTCTGTTTTTTGAGCAAGAATCACAGCGTTACTTTACCTTCACCATGATACGGACTCCAAGTTCTTATGGCAGAGCGCGAGGAGATTTATCATCAATATGATGATGGGAATGGAAACCAGAAGCACGACCGGGGTCTTCGTGGTCCAAGATAATAAAACCATCAGTAACAGTAACGTAAGCATGAGACTTTTTGGTAGTACCGGTGAACCAGATGGCCGCGGCGATGGAATCTGGGACGGAGGACTCGTAGTATCTCTCTAGATCTGGCAAAAGCGAAAGACCCCCTAACGTAATTCGAATGGGGGCTGACCTGACCGCTGAGCCCACTCTGGCCTCGCAGGGCGGGCCCCTGTGGTTTCGAGCTGGAGCTGCCATAGCTTATGGCTAGAGCAATGGGAGGGGGCCCCGGCAGAGAGAACAGTAAGGATAACGAGCGCTCCGCCCGCCAAGCGGGCGGCAGGAGCAGCGGGCAAGTGCTTGGTAGGCCAACAGCCCAGTGAACCGGGCGGTGCACTCGACGAAAGGGGGGTACACTGAGCAAGTACGAGAAATTGGCCCCGCTCCGCTTTATTAAAAGCAAGGACCACTACGGGAGGTCAAACCAAGGACCTATGGAAGTCGGGGCTCGTCCCCGGTCAATATTGGATCAAACAATAGAGGGCCGTAGCACTGACCTCTTTTTTTTTATTGATTCAATACAATAGGGGAAAAGATCGTACAGTTCCCTACCGAGACAACAGACACTCTCAAAGGATCCTCCGCGCGCTGGGCATACCTCTTCCGTGCGTCTTTCTCGTGGCGGGAACAGAACAACAGGGAAAGACCCGGCCGACCTGCCCAGGGCTCGAGGGCGAGCTTTATTTAAGAGAGAGTGGGGAGTGAATCGAAAGGCTTCCGTTTTCGTTCTTGGTTTTTGGGGGCTTTCGGGCTCCTCTCGATCTTATTCGTAGTTGGGAAGGGGGAAGGAGTCTAAATCAATGGACATTAATGAACCATCATTGATGGACGTTGCACATGACACGATCAATTCAACTCAAGGTCCGGCGCTAATAGAAGTTGCTGACTCTCCTAGTAGCGAAGGAAATTTCAGGGCTTTTTTCGTAGTAATAGTGGGCGGGTCTCATGAGATCTATGCCGGCCGTCGGAATCAAATGGAAGGGGTCGAAGGACCATTCGATTCATTAAGGGGCATAGATCTAGGCCTATTTGTTTGGTCAATCACCAAAGGCGGGGGGGAACCACTATGGGCGAGACCCCCCGGCCTCGATTCTTTTGCATAGTCCGGGGGCCGGCCGCAGCAGAGCAGCGGCGCCCTCGCCTGGCGCCATTCCCGGATCTAGCAGCAGACGGGCGGGCCGGGCCTGAATTCAGACCAGACCAGACTTTTCTTTATTTGAGCTGCTCCCACGCACGCAGACCGGAAGATCTCAGTTGTCCTGGACTGGACAAGTACGTAGAGATCTTCGTGGGACCGGGGAGGGAGTCTCAATCGATCTTTTCTAGGATTCCTTATCACGCCACGCACGGAGATCTTTCCATTGATAGATAAGAGGGCTCCCCCCTGGAACAAACTCTTAAAGGTTAGGTTACTACCTGCCTCTACGGAAGAGGTGTACTTTGTACCGCCCGGAGGTCATATAGATCGAAACCCGGAGCGATAAGAACGAAAGGGTTGGTGTGGCCACAGCTACAACTACTGGCGCTTCAAAAGGCTTAGATTCTAAGGGCGCTACAGCTTCGTTCCTGACTTGTACAAGTCAGTGAGAAATCCCTTACTTTAGCAAGTAAGTTCTTCCCTACCTCTCCCTTCCGGTCGAGCACTTCGTTCCTTAGCACAAGCACTAAGTAAGCCCTAAAGGCCTTTTTTTAGGTCGTGTAATAGGGAGGTGTAAGCCTCGAAAGCCTTTAGTACTTCGGTAGGGCGAGCAGCCCTTAAAAAAAAAAAAAAGGTTAGGAACTCTTCCCGTATTTCTGCATTTCATTCTCTATTCGGCCCGCCTCAAACAAAATGAGAAAAAAGGAGAGGACTATTGATTCGAAGTCACTACGAAAGGGTCGGTCAATAGCATAGCTCTTTCTTTCCCCGGTCTCCTTTCGAAGGCCTTTCTTCGAAAGCCTAATCCGGTAGGGGGTCGGACGGCTTTGTTTGCCCCAGCTTGGCGAATCGCATCCCCGCGCAACGACATTCTTTGTGCGCCCCTTACCGTTCTCGCTCAGTCTTTGCAACGGCTGGGGAGGCAGTCGTAGAAGCGAAGCCTATCGCCACGCCGACCATCAAATACGAGATTGGGCCCCTTCTCAAAGATTTGATGGAATGGCCCAGCCCACCCAAGAGCGCTTATGTCATATGGGAACTCATGGCTGGTGGAAACAATCCTTATGGTTTTGATATCCGGTAGGAATAATAAGAATCAAAGTCCAGGTTGGTTGGTGAGCCTAGTGATAGGAGACTATCTAGCTTGGTTCGGAGAGCACTTGTTGGGTTAAAGATTTTTTTGTTGCTAAATGTTACGGCCTAAATGCTGAACTATTGACCCTACTTGTTCGGATGGGTGTTCACCCCAAAGTGTTCCCGGACCGCATGCATACATCCGTAAGTAACTTAGTGCAACATGGCAAATTTCATTGAGAGGAATCAGCAAAGAAAAGAAAAAAGGGTCAACATCTTTAAGAATACATCAATCCCATGAGTCATTTAATAAGAGACACATATAATACACATTTCCATAGGTCCCACATCAGGTTCTTCTCTTCTAATTCTAATTCTACTGCGGCTATAGACGAGTTCTTTATTAAACTGTATGAAAAGTCTAAGGCGCATATGGCACGAAAAGGAAATCCCATCTCGCGGAGTCCTCGAATGTCGAATTTTTTGGTCAGAATTTCGATCGTTTTGTTCTTGCTTGCGTTGTGTTATTATCTTTGTCTTATACTCGGTTCGATTGACGTTTGTTTTTCGTGCTTTATTGTCAAAAGTGGGTTTGTCTCTAGGGAGTCGAGCCCTATGTTCTTTTTTACTTAAGATTGGGTGCTCCGGTGGTCTGGCCTTGGCCATTGGTTTTGGGGCAAGGGTCCTCATTACCGAGGGAGCATCGGAAATAGTGGGTCCTCGGATGATGCCCACTGGGTCAGATTCGGGTAACAGTGGCTCGGGTAGTTGGCGTCAGTACTTGAACTGGTCACCTGATTCAGTAGGTGAGGGTACGGAAAATAGCGAAGCCGAGCCCGCTTCGAGAAAAAGGAGCGCTGATCCCAGAGAGGACGTCGGGGAGACCGTCCATTCCTGGATGGTTCGGGGGGGAAATACACATGGGGACTCGGAAAGCTATCCCCAGGAGCAGCAACCGGCTGCGAATCCTACTAAACAGCTCCCAATAGACCACGCTTACACTGATATTGAAGTCGAAGTAAGTAGGAAGGAATTCACATGCAGCCTTTTCTTGGATATTGACCCTATGCGCCTGCCTGCCATGGTACACTCATACTAGAAGTGTAAGAATGAACTCTTAACTGACCTATTGCATAAGATAGAGTTCTTTCTTTTCTTTTGATCTCGTAATGCTTCGGATTTCCTTCTCTAAAGTAAAGAAGAGAGACCTAACTCTCTAGGGTTGCAGTTGGATCAAGAACCAGGCAGGGCAGTAAAGCTCACGTTGTCGACCTTTTGTCTGTCAGTGAGTGATTCCTCGTATGTGTAAAGACGGGTAGACCGTCTCATCTCTTTCCCCGGATCGAACTTCGATCATGTCACGAGAGTGGATTCAGTTGGTTCCATCGGCCATTCTGCGAACCTGACAGCTATCACTTACTGATCAATAAAAGTGAGGTCAGTTTCACTCTAATTCGTAGCTTTAAAGTCAAAGTACTTGCTTCAAAGAATCATCCTTAAGAATTACAACATTGGCTTCTTGCTCTAAAAATGAAGAAAGGAAGCTGTTCTAGCTATACTGAACACCTATCTTTGGCTAAACCACCTATTCTGGAATGTAGTCTGATACCCCCCAAATACTCAGATTGGGGATATCGTCCCTATCCCTGACTAGACTTGCTTGGGATACTGCCCTTGAAGTCACGTTGCATAAGCCGAGAAAGCCTTCTACCTTAAGTACGAATGTAGAAAGAGCGCAACTACCACTTCTTCTCTCCTTGAGCGAGATTGAACAACTTATGATAAAGGATTTCCTTTACTATCCCAACCTGATATTGCGAAGAAGCTTGAATTCGTTAAGTAAGTTCACTTATAATGTAATGGCGTTAATCAAAAAACTTTCATTTAGTATGATGGCAAGCTGCCGCAGTTAGTCCGACCGGCGTAGTACCCTTAGGAAGATGCGCTCACGGCGACTCAGTTTCAGAGCTACAAGTCCTTTTATCATCATCTTATTCCATACCAGGTTATACCTGAACTAGTACAGCTGGTTAGACTTAAAAAAGAATTCATGCCCGACAGAAATTGACAAAGGATGAGATTTAGTGTTTATTCATGAGGATGTCATAAGAGAGGTTAGGCGACATGGTATAACCAGCGGCAGCTATGAATTTGTCCACCAGGTGAATTCCTATTCCATTTGCATCTCGAATTCAATGTCTTCAGTCAGCTCTTCCGTCTAGTCTATCAGTTTCATCTAGATTGCATTCCATATCAAGAAATTACTTAAGAGATGTGACATGTGTGCGTCAATGAGTGCAAAGACCAGGTTCTACCACTGCAGGGCTCAATCATGCTAGTTAGGCTATATGCTTAACACATGCAAGTTGAAGGAAGTGTTCTTGGGCGACTCTTTCTTTGTTTGAGATTCCGTAAGTAACTTTGTGAGTGCTTTCGTTGAAGGGCTTGGAAGAAGAAAAGGAAATACGAACGTGGTACCCCTTTCTTTAAAGAGTGGTTTACACAGGTTGAATGATACAAGCAGGAAGCAAACAACAGGAAGAACCAAAGCGGGTGTAGATGCTCGTGAAGGAACAGGAGCCCCGTTGGGCTCCAGGAATTGCAACCTTTCCCCCCACTAGTAGCTAGGCAGCACCCGTCACAGTATATATGACCACTTCCACCTCTCAACAAGGGCAGGGGTCAGCCTTCGGCATCTCCTTCAGAAGCACCCTCAAGGGAAGTACTACAAGAGTATCCAACTGATACTCGAATTCTTGCAACGTCTGAGAAAGGCACTCCAGCAGCCGCTCACCGGCCTGTCACCCGGCATATGCATGATAGGCCTCCAGCCAAATCCCAAAAACGAAAGCAAAGGCAGAAGCAACAAAAGCAGGCCACCCACACCCAGGTCCGAAAACTGGATAAGCACAACTCGCTAACCAAAGGTCAAAAGGAGGGGTGGCTTTCTTGTACATAGCCCGCAACCTTTCGCTTCGCTCGAGTAACTTCGTACCTTTCGATCTTTAAGCTACGGGTATGGTTGAGCTTGGAAAGGGTCCTAAAACCCGCACCAGCAAGCCGAGGAGAGATCGTTGAAAATCGCCGACACTGATACTTGAGTTGAACGGCAATCGCCCCATACCATAGGGATGATGCGCATTCAACAGGGCCTTAGATGAGACAGGAGATAAATCCTTAGTCAGACCATCAGCAGCCACCAAGAGGATTCTTTTCAGGACTCCCATCATGACCGGCTGGTCTTCGAAGACCCGCTGCCATCGCAGGGGTGAGACACGAATTAGAGAAGGAAAGAGTCGTGAAAAGGGGTTCATACCAAATATTCACATAGACCCTCTTTCCAGTTGATGCCCTTTTCTCCGAAGATAGACAGGGGTAATGGGTATACCACCCAACAAAGTCAACTGGCATAGGATATATCATTCTAAATCCTATGTTGGTGGCCGGTCCTTGCCCTGAGGCTGTAACCTAAGTTACGACCTCTCCTTCTATAACTGAGCTCACCACTGTGAACTCCCCTAGATGAGAACCCTCATTGCCATTGGAAGGCACCTTGGTATGACCTAAGGAGTGGACTGTCACTGAATTCCATCAAAATCCAATGAGCAACCGTTACAACAATCATGTTAGACTAAGAAGAGCCTTGGGTTCCAGTCCCTTGGACAGACCGTCCAGAGTCCAGACCGATGCTGCGCCTCATTAGACAGCAGCGAAACATACAACTCGATGTTAATCAAAGTTGGTACGCTCCACAGCTCGGAAGGGTATGACCCTCTCAGCCATCGGGATTTCTCCCGTGACGTCCAATAAGAGCACCTGCTTTCCTAACCTTTTTCGATAAAGTTTATCCATCCTTTTTCAAGATGACCTGGAATGGCTTGACTGAATGGATTGAATGGACTGCTATCGTGCTACTCCAGCATCTTTTGCACAGCTTTCCATGCTTATGAGACTGCCGATTCTTTCTTTCGCGCAACGAGATGCCTTTCTTTTGCTTTCCACTTCAAAAGTAGGCTTGAGAGTTGATTAAATCCTTACGTAAAGTATCAAGCTGTCTTTGCTTTGCCAGCATCAAGCTCTAACTACCAATGACGAGATGACCGAGGTAATGAGGCAATAAAAACCTTTCTATTCTAGTTGCTCAACCTGGTTATTGGTATGTACAACCCCTTGTAGTGGGCTAAAGCGCCTTCTCTCTATTCGGTGTCAGGTAAGGAGAAGCTCCGATTGCAGGAGTGTGGAGCTGAGGTCATTACCATTTTTTTTGCTAATGCTGGATGGAGCCATTGCCATTACTATAATCTGACTGATTCTAATATGACTGGAAAAGGTCTTCTTTAGTCCCTTGACCCAGCCGTGGTGTGGAGTGTCGTTACTGGCCTAAACCAAGCCCCTTGCGCCAGGGCGGATTGAAGCAGCAGCGAAATAGACAACTACGGTTATTCCCTAGTGCCGGTTGTATGAAAGTGCCCGAGCGCGGGTGGTTAACAGACGAAGGTCATCAATCTTAGACCATTCTACTATTAGAGTATAAGAAACTAGAACTCTCCTGTTTTTGCTTCCAAAGAGCTCCTTCCTAGGAACAGCAATCCAGGGCTCCATCATTATGGATACGTTTTGTTATAGACTACCCCATGAGTGACTCGTGATTCCATCGTGTTGAACGAGATTTTCGCCGTTTTCATTTGAACTTTAACCTAGAGCTTGATTGCTTATGTACGGATTTCTTTCCTGCTAATTGTCATTTCCTAGTTCTAGTTATAGAGTACCGGCCAGTAGAATCTTATTGGGACCAGAGTGCCCTCCTCTTGGTGGGCAGCAGAAACCACATTAGGGAGGTTTTCGAGAACAAAGGTAGGTCCCCCTTCAATACAATCTCAAGTCATCCGTGGCGTTTGGAGCAAAGACTTCTGACGCGGCCGGGGATAGGACAGGAGTCTCTAATCGCTGATGACCTCTTACCTATGCAACTTCTGTGACAAAGGCTTCGCATCATCGGAAGAGGGTCAGTGCCACGTCGCTCGACCAATCACTAGGCACAAGGGCCTAACCGCCCCCTCGTGGGAAGAATAGGCGGGAAAGAGAGAGTCGAATTAATGCATATCTTGCAGATTCGAAAGGTAGCGCCAGTCATTTCATTCCAGATTACGGACCAGATCGTCCAACATATTCCTAGGCTATTCATCCCAGGTCCCCTCACAGGGCAGGCAGGCGCATAGGGTCAATATCCAAGAAAAGGCTGCATGTGAATTCCTTCCTACTTACTTCGACTTCAATATACTGGAAAAGCCAATCAATCTCTAGGATGCTTTGAAACTAAGTTGACATGGAAGAACCGCTGCGACCCGGAGGCACCCTCTGCCGCCGTTACAATGGGAATGCATCCGCCCTAATGGAAATGAGAGGCCGATCGAGGGAAAAAAGTAGTCAGTCTTCTACGAAGCTGTAACTAGTAAGGCTAAAGTAGCTGTTAATGAATAAAGAGAAGAGGCTAGTAGTTCGTGGCTTGGTCTTCACTGACACACTATCTGACCTTTCAGGTTCAGTTTGTATTCAATGAACCAATACCCACTAAGAAAGTTCCTTACTTAAAGGCTTCTAGAAAGCGGTTTAAGGGGAGCGCTTCGCATTACATCAGTCTGCACCGGGGGATGGGCATCAGAGCCATCGAGGAGTGGCAAGGACCGATCACTTTCTTCCTAGAACTTCCTTTTGAGGAAAGCCTTGCTTCCGCTACGGCTCTGCGCTTGCTTTCTCGAAAGAGTAAGGACGGAAAGAGATATCAACTTTTGAAGCGGCAAGGAACGAAGTGCTCGACCGGAAGGGAGAGGTAGGGAAGAACTGACTTGCTAGAGTAAGGGATTTCTCACTGACTTGTTAGAGTCAGGAACTTCTTACAATCTTTTTTTGTGAACAAAGATAGGCTATGAGCTGTAGGACTGCACTGAGATGCCAGAACCGAGCTCCAAGACTACAGTTGCCGAAGCGGACCTGGTTATGCCATCTATAAGGAAAGGCACTAGCTTGATGAAACGGCGGAAGCCTAAAAGTTCCATGTTTCCGTGTTGAAAGCCATTTCTGTACTGTAGTTTTCGGAGCTTGGCTTTTCAGCCGTAGCTTTCTGCTCGCTTCGGATCGATCTGTGCTGTGCCTTGATCTCCGGCCATGAATCAAAAAAAAGATTCCTCCTGGCAAGTGACTTAAAGAAAACAAGTGAAGTAAGCTCCCCCCGATACAAGCGAGCTAAGGGGCTTGAAGTTATCCCAATACCAGAGAGACACTTCACAGAGTGTGATACTAAAGGTTAGGGGGATGGTAGTAAATCAACTGCAAGCACATGAACTCGCTATACCAATAGTTCTCTGCCCGCAACCCCAGCTCCTACTTCGAATGATAGAACGATTCGAAAGGGACATACGTACGGCTTTGACTAAACGACTAACTAAGGCTAAGGGAATAACAGAATAGGAAGCAGACGTAATCGAAAGAAAGCTTGGGCCGAATGGAAGGGGCTTGCAACGATGGAAGGCTTACGGGATAGGGGCATACTCGTATTAAAAATTTCTTAACTAAACCAATTGGGGTGATAGACCCGCAAAGCAAAAGCATTTTTCCTAGCATTGAACCTTACTTCAAAGACTGGAAAGCTTACAACACAGGTAATAGAGCGAAGCCTTAGGCTGATAAACTGATTGAAGGCAGACCAAGAGCATTACCTACGAGGATTTATTAGGATGGCTCAAAGACTGATTCGGTCTTTTCCTCAAAGGCGGATACGATTGAACTCGCTTTGGACTACGAGAGAGCTAGACAGCGGGGATGAAAGGTTTGCGAGGATCGAAGAGATGGCCAATGGTTCTACAACTGCAACAGCACTTACTTCAAAGACTATTCTACGACCAGCCGCCTACTTAATTACACTTCCGGCATGGCATTAAGCAAGTTCCTTCTTCTGCGAATATGGGATAGACCGACAGCCGGTACGGTACTAAGGGACTGTGGGAATAGCGAAAGACCGGATTCAAAGATATAGGCCAATCAAAAGGAAGATGGTGAAAGACCACCACAAAGAGACCCTCGCTCACGCCTTAGTCTTATTCGAAAACAAAAGCGGATGGACCTTCCTCAAGAAAAAGCCAATCTTCTTTCGGGGGCATGTAGGCGGAGAAAGACTGGGAAAGTCTAAGGTCTCGTAGGAAAAAGACAAAACGTAGGTAGGCTGCCACGCGGAGTGAAGGTAACTAGCCAATTCCCCAAGGTCTAGTAAACTAAGGTGGTAGTGCAGACAAGGTTAATTCACTCTGGGATTGGTAGTCCCGTCTGCTCTGACGTCGGAATAATCATTATAATACGATGATAGCACCTGATTAGCAAGAAATTCCCTGCTCTCCTCTTAGCAATGATCTGTCTAGGGCAACTTTCAAAACTGCGGATTCTGTAATAAGACCCTCTTCATGGGCATTCTCCGACTTAGAATCTAATTCATACCCGGCAATCTACGATCTACCCAGCACCTTAGTTTATGTTGAATAGGCATACCCGACTTCCAGCTAATTGTCAAATAAAGTTATCCGTGCTTAAATTCCTAGCTTGAAAGCATTCTTTGAAGCAAAAATTCCGGTAAATCAAGCCTGCGTAGAATACTTTACTTTTCCATGTGCAAGACCACAAAAAGTATTCCCCCCCTAAAGCTCAGCTCTGCGAAGGCCTTTCGGAGATTGACCTTTTTTTCGAATTCGTATCCGTTGGCTAAGTACTTAGAAGCTTGGCCGCCAGTAGCCAACTTCGGACCTTCATCCTTCGACCCTCAAGACCTCTTATAGCGCTCTTGCCTTCCTTTCCAGCTAGCCAAGCCTTTGTTTGGAAAGAAGTCAATTTCGGATTCTGTAACAGAAAAGAAAGACTAGCGGCGCTTATTCCTATTCCATGAGATAGCAGCGGTTACGAATTCAATTTTTAAATAAAAGGGCATTCGAGTCGAGTCAACTATACGATAGTGAAGTTCCTTGCGAGAGGTAAGGTAAGTTCTTAGGAATCGATTGAATCACAGGAAAGATCAGGAATAGCCCTTTAGGTTGCAACTCCTTCTAAGACAACTAGTCTTGGCGAGAGGGATTAACCTGATTTACCTATTATTTCCCCTGGGGCGGATGGGATTGATTGATTCTAAACCCGCTTCGACGTCTTCCCACAGATCCGCCTTATCGAGCCTTTTGGGGGTGCCATTAAGGCAATGAAATCGGTTTTTGTACGAGGAATAAGAGGCATATGCAAGAGCAGGTTGCACGAAAGGAACTGACATCTCATCGGAATAGGAAGCGAATCCGCTCTTCTATGTGCTAGATGTCGGCATTTCCCCTCTTAGCATACGGCATTAACTTCACTGACGCCTACTGACCGGATCGGGCACGAAGGAGGAAGGAACAATGGGAGAGAGGCGAAGGTTTTGTCCCGCTCTGGATCTGTGCAGTTCCGATCTCAATCTCAGCCTGTGTTCCCACATAGTATTTCGTCATTCTATGACATTCCTACTAACGAGTGAGTGTCATTTGCACGTGTTCCAAAAAAGAGAAAAAGCATCTGAGCTGCTTTGAGTGCCGGTCCTAGCAATTGAGACGGCAGCATTCGAATCAGCGGCGAGAGAGGGAGCCAACGCACTGGCAGGGGGAGCAGCATGGAAAGCGAGGCTCCACACCCTTCTCCGTGGGCTTTAGGAATCGAAACCGGACCAAGCTCGCACACAAGCCTGCTACCAAGCAGGAGCAAAAAAAGGAATATGTTGAATTGGGACAGGAAACCATCATAAGCCAGCCAACAAGCCTAACCGTCCCTATGTCATCGGGGTCAGATACCATGTAGCCTTTCTTTCTTCCCTTCACAAGCCAAGGACAAGATGAATCTATTGCCTCTCCCCCGCCCACGAGTAGATATTTTGTATTGAATAGTGTAAAACCCAATCCCAAGAAATAGTCAAGAAGAAAAACTCAGGACTAGGAAAGAAAGCAAGGGCTATGCTATAAGAAAGAACGGCTTGGTTTAGGGAACCTGCCCCCCAGTCGCTTTAGAGAAGACTCCACCAGAAGCTGTGAACTTGACTTCGCTTCACCCAGGGGTTGGATTATCGTATTTAGATCTCTGGACGGAAGCCGAAAAAAGTAACCTGTGAAGCTAATCTTCCTATAGGGCAGAAAAGTAGCCAAGCTAATCTCGATTCAAATCTGTCACCCCCCCTCATAATCGAGTATTAGGCCATTGGCCGGTCTCAGTTGCTAATCGCTGATCCTATGACTAAGCATTTGATCTTTATTAGGTAGCCTTTTTTGACAATCCATCTATCTATTTTCTTTATGGGCTTTTTATATTAAAATAAGGCATGCGGGGTAAGGTTGAGCAGTTTAATGACCTTACATATGTGTACCTCTACATATCCAACGTTCGCAGTTCGATTTCCTCTTTTTTGGGCTCTCCTTTGTGTGGCCAGTTTCAATCAGGTTTTATCTAAGAGTTTTTCCACAAAGGGCAGTTCATCGCTCTCAGACTAGTGGAAAGATAGATTCATTTAGAACATGGGATTGGTTTTGTGCCCATCCCTCTGGTCCCATCCATGGGCAAAGTTGATAAAACTTTCATTAACCAATCATGAAGAGGCTTTAGCAACCGTTGGTTGACGTAGTTGCCAATGGCAAATATCCGACGTTTACCAGCACCTGAATCGGTGGACTGGGCTAGCTTCCCCGTCACCGCCCATCCAAGATTATCCTCAAGGATTTCTCTTGGTGACACTACAAGTGTCAGTCTGAATAAACATTCTGCTTTGGGAACACCAAGACTCGCCTAAACGGCACCATGTTTCAGGTGTCGTGGGGGGGTACCTAGGTAACCTAACTAGGACTCCATGTGTCTTGGAGTAAGGTTAATCAAGACATATAAGCAGAGACCCTTCCGAAGAAGGGAAGCTGCATACCGTCGTGATCGCCTTCGGGCGACCTCATGACTGTAAAACAAGTTTGACAATCATTGGCCGGGTCAAACCCTACACCAACAGGATTTCTCCTGTCGATGCCCCATCTTAATACTAGAAAGAGACTTTCAGCTTTCACTCTCATAGCAAAGCAAGAAGCTATGCTTATTATTATACGTCATTCTAAAGATAAGGAAGGGCGCCTCTGGACCTTTTTTTTGGAAATCCCCCATTGCTAATTCCTTTTTGGCGGTTGTTTTCTTGCTTCTACCTTCCCTAGTAGCAATATATCTTCCCTGTGGCCCTTCCATTCGATGTGAGTCCATTCGAGTCTGTTGTAGTTTACTTCTAGGCAGTGGCAGTCCTACTTGCAGCTGTTGGGAGTGCCCTTGCTAAGCCTAAGACCTTCCCCTCTTAAAGAGCTAATGGTTTATGTCGGTCCAGAAAAGCTTATTTTGATGTTTGATGGCAGGCCAGTAACAACTATAGTTTTCTTTGCTGTCGGTCCAGCCGAGTTAGTAGAAGTGCCTGTAGCAGACAGTGCGTAATCTTATATAGAGTTGGATTCTTTCCTGCCTAAAATACTTACTTGGAGAAAGATAGAGCTTGAAAGGCCCTGTAACAAGCGCTTACCGCCGGAAGACGGACTAGAACTCGATTGAAGGCTTTAGCATTCCAATCTGATCTAGTTGCTTTTCATTCAATAATCCCGCTTTTGCCTAAGAAACTTTCAAGCTTGAAAATCCCCTTGACTCATCTAATGCTCTTCCACTGGCAGGAAGTAGAACAGAAACTGTTTGAGGGGCTCCTTTCCCTACACTTCTAGTATGAGTGTACCATGGCAGGCAGGCGCATAGGGTCAATATCCAAGAAAAGGCTGCATGTGAATTCCTTCCTACTTACTTCGACTTCAATATCAGTGTAAGCGTGGTCTATTGGGAGCTGTTTAGTCATTGGTGGGTGGAAGCTTTCGAAAAGCTATTTGCAGGTAAAGACCTGCAAGTACTGTTGATTCAACTATGCTGCCCCGCACTCTTCTCAACGTAGTCGATTCATCTTCAGTCCTATTCTTCCATACTGAATAACCAGAAAAAGAGGTTGCTAGGTGTGGTGTTGGCTCTGGGCTGGATGAAAGAAGTCATCCCCGGACCTGACCGCCCTTCTCGAGTAAGAAGTGGCTCGCAAGGTTTGAACTGAATTCGGTAGTTGGGACTTCCGTCATCCAACTCTGTAGCAGGAAGGCACCCCTTCACTGAGAGTCGCCCCGTATCATATCTGTCGGAAGGAATGCTTTAGTGGGCTAAAGGACCGCCAGAGAGGCTGGCTGGTCGGACCGCACGGAGGAGGGAACAGAGGGATTGCTGGTTAAGCAGCCTTCCATGCTAAGGAATACCCGGCCATAGGGAACTTAGATGATTCATCCAGTGCAGTAGAGTAGTGTTATTGGCTCAGTCACTCTCCTCCTTCCAGGTGTTCGTCTCTGTATCGAGGTCAAGGGTTCTTACAAAGAAAGTCGGAAGCCTCTTTACTACCAAATCAGGTGCTCTTCCTAGGTGATGATGAGAGGTAATGAAATGCAGTTGTCTCGGCCACAGTCTCTGTAGGAAGCAAGACGCCCATTCTCCTTATTTGTCCTTCTGACGTATTTTTTTTTTAGGTTCTTATCTTCTAACTCATGTTTATCATATTTTGAATGAATGTTATTATGTTTTATAATGCACTTATCTCCCCGAGGCCGCTTCCTCAGCTATAAAGGAGGGGGTTCGGGGGGTGTCCCCCTGAGACTTGCCTAACAACAAAACAACCCTTATAACTCACACTGCACTACGTCTTCCCTGTCTGAAAGAGAAGTGAAGTGACCAATAGGTATTGGGCACGAAGGCTATAAGATAGGTTGCTTTCCTGAATTTACCATACGATCTGTACCGAACCCGAATAAAGAACTTCACTATTGGTGGGAGAGAGCGGCGTATAGGAGAGATCTTGACTAGAGGGATATCAATAATATTCCGATTTGGCGTATGACTATTACTGTTACTGTATTGCTAAGAGTTGCCGTCGAAGGGGACAGAGATTTGACTTTGAAAAAAAGCAACTTTCACCTTGAAAGAAAGCCACTAGAGCTTCTTCCCCGTGTATGCATGGTTTGGCTAGCCCATTTCAGTATAAACTAGAGTTGTTTGTTTGCTATAAAAGGGCTTTTTATTAGGAAAACCTATGAAAAGTGAACCGGTTAGTTGGATTTTGAACAACTATACTACAACCTCTGCTCCTAAGCTAACTAAGAGCGCTATCCGTTCCTACGCCCCCTACCGGATGAAACTTGAGATTCATTCTTCTCAAAAGCAGAATCCGAATCGGCTAGCTCGTGCAATCAAGATCCCGTTACTCCGAATAACAGAGCTACGAGCTGCGGCAAGCGCT